CCTTTTGTGGCTATACATACATTTTCACAAAGAAACTGCCCAAGACTAACGATTGTAGATGTCTCTTCACAATAATTGTAATGGAGAAAATACCAATTCAAATTCAATGGATTCAAAATGATGTTACTGCACGAATAGGGATTATAAATTTTACCATTTTCATCCAGTAAATAATATTTAAGTATTTGAAAAATCTGTTTTAAATTATCAAGTTGCAAATAGTTAGTTACCAAGATCTGATTATGGGTTATTAAATGGGAAAATAAATCAAAATTATAAATTGGAAAGCCTGTTCCTAAGGGACCCAACGAATTCCTAATTGGAATGAGCAGGTCCTTTTTGATTGATTCTTTTATCACATTGGTTGATTTTACATCGTTGAATGGGCCTATTCGAGAACAATTAGATGATGACAAAATTATCAAAGATTGAGATTCCTTATTTCGATTCAATAACGTATGAATAGTTCCTTGATTTGGATTAAGGGATTCTTGAATCCTTGGCTTGGGATTGGAATAGGAATAAATGGAAGAAAACGGATTGACATTAGCGCGATCTGATCCATTCTCAGAGATCAATCCTGAACCCGACAGATCATTTCTTTTTCCGGTATACGCAATAGGGGACTTCGCTAAGTCGATTCTTAGAAAATCTCTAATCAAACCATTTGTCCTTATTTCAACAAAGGAAGCACAGGCCTTTTCTATCTTTTTGTCTTGGTCCCAGTTCAGCACTAAACAAGTCCGAACTAATTGAATATTTGTGTCCCAAATTTCAAGAATTGGGTCGTAATAAAGGATATAATTGACAACTCGAAGTTGTAGATTATCACTTTCCTGCAAGAGATCCGGCGGGAAAAGTCTTCCTAAATTTATACCATCTGTTTTTTTATATGGGACTACAGGTTGAACCAAAACAAAATAATTTTTTTCATACCTGGAAAGTTTCATTCGTTGGATATAGAGCCAATTTTTCAATTTTTTGTATTCTTTATAATTCTGTTTTCCCCCTCCTGGTGGTATCAATCGGAATGCCTTATTTGTCTTTCCAGGAAAATGGATATCTCCAGAAAAGATTATCAGTTTAATTTTTTCTGCTTTTTTCTTCACTCGGACCAATCCGCCTACCCGACTTCTTCGATTTAAAGTTATTTGTGTATCTACCCCAATAATACTATTGTGCCGTACCATTATGGAAGAAGATTCGGCCAAAATGTGGACTTCCACGGGAATAAAAAAAAATGGATTTACTTCCTTTTGGTATTTTGGCCAAAGTACATTGACTCCTCGATATTCAATCAAATCCTCTTCGTTGACGATTGAATTAAGTTCTCTAGTCTCATATTTAGTAAGTCCCGAGCTCTTTCTTATATATCGAGGATCATCAAAATAAGCAAGAATACTATTTCTACGGAGAATACCATTTCTGGGGATTTCAATTGAGATACCCGAAGAAGGTATGAGTGGGTTCTCTCCTTCTGGAATCGATTCGAGTGGGATGATGACTCTATTTCTTCGCCTCTTTGCCAATAAATCAGAATTCCCCTCGAGAATGGACGGATATCTGAGATTCCAACGACCAGTACATGTCATTCGATTAAGTTCTGAATAATCAGGAATCCTATCTCCTTTTTGATTTTTACCAGAAAAATACGAACTAAAAAATTTGTGTCTAACTTGATTATTAGTTACTGAGGGGTTAGAAATATATCTTCGCTTAACAGAAAGAGAATAAGCGTTTATTTGATCTTGATCCTTATGGATCGAACAGGGGCCTGGACTGGATCTCCAGGGCTCCCCTAATAATATCCATAAATGACTTGTTTTTGGTAAGAGATGAATATTACCATATGTAAATTCAGGTGCATGGTACACATCGGTATTCCAGTGCATTTCGCCCTCTGAGTCAGAATAAATATGTTTTCGAACTTTCTCTTTCAAATTCAAAGTGGATGTTCTCGCGCGAATCTCAGCAATGACTTGTTCTGATTCTACATATTGATCGTTTTGAACTAAAAGAAAACTTTTGGGCGGAATACACACATTGTGTATAATATCTTCACTCTCAATAGTTACATATAAGTCTCTAGAACATAGAAAAGCAGGATGTCCATGACGTGTACGTGTCGGATGAACCAAATCCTCGTTGAATTTTATTTTTCCATTAGAAGGGGCTCGCACATGTTCTGCAGTACCCCCTGTGAATACTCCGCCGGTATGAAAAGTTCTTAATGTTAATTGAGTGCCCGGTTCTCCAATAGATTGACCTGCAATAATACCTACAGCTTCTCCCAATTCGACCAGGTCGTCATGAGCTGGACTTCGGCCATAACATAATTGACAAATCCACGACGTACTCCTACAAGTAAAGGGAGTTCGAATAGAGATTGGTTGTGCTCTAAAAGTTATGAATCTATTGACAAGTCCAACTCCAATATCTTGATTTCTAGTAGCAATGCATCGCGAACCTATATATACATGATCTGCTAATACACGCCCAATTAATGTTTGTATAAAAATCCTGTCCGCCATCATTCCATTTCGAGGACTTACAGAAATACCTCGGACGGTGCCGCAATCTGTTCGACGTACAACAATGTGTTGAACTACTTCAACAAGTCTGCGCGTGAGATATCCTGCATCTGATGTTCGGATAGCGGTATCCACAACTCCTTTACGGGCTCCGTAACAAGAAATAATATATTCTGTTAAAGAGAGTCCTTCGCGTAAATTGCTTTGAATGGGTAAATCAATCATTTGCCCTTGGGGATCCGACATTAATCCTCTCATACCTACTAATTGATGTACCTGAGATGCATTTCCTCTGGCTCCCGAAAAAGACATTATATGGACTGGATTAAAAGGATCGGTCATCCGAAAATTAGGATTCATTTCTTGTCGCAAATATTCACTTGTGGCATACCAGATCTCGATCGATTGACGTAATTTTTCTACCGCGTGTACATTCCCATAATGATGGTGTTTTTCCAAAATAAAACTTTGTTGTTCAGCGTCTTGAACTAGCCATCTTTTAGAAGGTATTGTTAAAAGATCATCAATTCCTAATGAAATCGATGCGGCGGTAGCTTGTCGGAAACCCAGAGTCTTTACTTGATCCAGGATATGTGATGTATATCCTATTCCATAGTGATCAATAAATCGACTAATAAGTCGTTTCATGGCAGTTCCGTCTATCATTTTATTGTGAAAGACCTGAGTGGGCCGTTCTGCCATCAGTACCTCCATATTGCGCTGAGTAGAATTTGACAATGGGTTTGAGTCAGTGATTGTAAAACTTCCTTTTCTAGATCTTGATTCACGTAGAAATTCCGCAATTGCAATTATAGTCCTAGTTAACCCGGCGAGACTCGAATTCCCCCTGGTAGCATAGAATTACAACAGCCCTGCCAAAACCCCTGTATGGCTTCTTCTATTTCTCGATAAAGAGAAATATGACCGAGAGTGGTTCGAATATATATATAAAGAATTTCTTTTTTTATACTTCTTACTATTAGATAGTGTCCATAAATCTCATAATAGGTCCCCAAAGATTCATAGTGAATTTCGATGGGAGTTTCTCTTGCAGCAATAACGCGTTGATCTAGTCGCCACCGCAGCCACAAGGGACTACCTAAATTGATGCGTTTTTGCCGATAAGCTCCAATTGCATCATAGGCATTAGAAAAAAAAGGTTCTTTTTTTTTTGTATACTTATAGTTATTATCTTCATTTTGATAGTTTATACGATTACATGGATTATACCTATTTACACAAATACCCCGACGATTTCCACTCGTTAAGAAATAGAGTCCACTAAGCATATCTTGAGTTGGTGCAGAAATGGGATCTCCAATAGTTGGAGACAAAAGATTCATATGAGAAAACATAAGTAAACGTGCCTCTGCTTGAGCCTCCAAAGATAAAGGCACATGAACAGCCATTTGATCCCCGTCAAAGTCTGCATTGAAGCCCTTACAAACTAATGGATGTAAACAAATAGCACGCCCTTCCACTAAAATGGGCAGGAATGCCTGTATGCCTAATCTATGCAGAGTAGGCGCTCTATTCAGCAATACAGGATGGTCATCCAGAATTTCCTGAAGTATTTCCCATACAATCGGTTTTTTTTTTCGAATTTGACTTTTAGCAACTCCGATGTTCGAAGCAAGATGTTTTCTAATTAGGTCACGAATTACAAATGCCTGGAAAAGTTCTATTGCTATTTCGCGAGGCAATCCACATCGATGTAATGAAAGTGAAGGGCCCACGACAATCACTGACCGCCCTGAATAATCAACCCGTTTACCAAGCAAAGTCTCGCGAACTCTTCCTTCTTTGCCTTCAATTACATCTGAAAGAGACTTGTAAACTCTATTATGATCATCCCTCATCGGTTGTCCGCAGATTCCATTATCAAGAAGTGCATCCACGGCTTCTTGCAGCAATTTTTCCTGAGATATTATTAATTCTTCTGGCGTAGCTATACTTGTTGTTAATAGATCTGTAAGAGTATTATTCCGATAGATAATTCTTCTATAGATTTCATTAATATCCGAGGTCACTAGTTTATCCTCATCTATATGATAGATTGGTCTCAACTCAGGAGGAAGAACTGGTAATAGACGCAAAACCATCCATTTTGGTTCTATATTTGTTCGAATAAAATGCTTAGCCAATTCCATGCGTCTAAGCAAAAAATCTTTTCTTCTTCCAACTTTTCGATCTTCCCATTCATTCCCTGTGGGTTCTTCTTCCTCCAATTCTTTCCATTCTATCAATGAAGAATCTATAATACTTCGTAAATCTAGATTGGCTAATTGTTGTCTGATAGAGCCCCCCCCGGTAGACATCTCTCGATTTCGAAATGTATCGAAGCTCCGGGTAGTAAAAAAAATGGGGATCCTGTATTTCCAGGGTTGGATTTCGTATTCCAATAAACCCCGTAATCGTAAAAAAGTGGGTTTTTTATCTATGGGCCTAGCAAAATAAAAATTGGGATAG